TTACTCAATCCGCTGGACTGTTAGCGTGTTTCAATCCTTGAAAAGGGAAAAAAGTACCAAGCCTTTTAATAAATGAAAGGTTTGGTACTCTTTATCCTGCATCCAGCAGGAATTGAACCCGCGACTTCCCAATTATGAGTTGGGTGCTTTTACCATTCAGCCATGGATGCTAGATAAATAAAAAAAAAAACAAGTTGATTCTATACTAAGATTCTATACTATTAATAATAAGTACCAACTTAGATCTTCAATTGGTATTCAATATCATTCTCTCATAGGTAATTCATACCTATTGCTTTCAATAAACAAATATTGAAATAGATAAATACGACTCAGTTGTTCGAGAGTTGCTTGAAGGTTATTGATCTTGCATCACTTTGATGCCCGGTCAGAGCTTACCAACCGAACTGACGAAATAATATTTGATATTAGTCCATTTCGGTCGGGACTTAGAAACTTTTTTCTTGGAAGGAATGACCGTAGACAGAAACTTCTATTATTTGGGGCGGACGTAGCCAAGTGGTCCAAAGGCAGTGGATTGTGAATCCACCACGCGCGGGTTCAATCCCCGTCGTTCGCCCGGTAAAAAACCGACCGGATTCAATTCTTTGTCATTCATTTTGGTATTATGGAATTTATTTCGATTTTTATGAAATAAAATGATGAGTAGTTGACGATATATTATATATATATATATTATATATATACCAGAATATAGGAAGAAAACATGAAATATATTTCTAAAAAATGGAAAAGAACAAAGATCCCGATCGATGAAGGATCGGGATCTTTCTAAAACTATTTACCTGGTGATTTCAATTTATTAATTGAGATGACCCCGACTGAATACATACACCACATATATAACATAACAAAAACATTCATTTGCAGGCAGCAACCGGATCGAATCCCAATAATAGACACACCTATCTTCTCCTCTTACCATTTGCCATGCAGTAAGTCGGTTATACTGTTCAATTACCTGAACAGAGAGAACTAAGTCTTAATTAGCGGGGGTTCTATCCGCTACAAACTAAAGTAATTTGCATTACTATGGGAATGAAGGAATGATCGTGCTTTTCCTTGGCTTCCTCCATTTACTCAAGAGGGAATGGGTTTACTCCTTAGATGAGAGGGAGCTAGAAAAACAAGCTGAAACGATGGATGATATTCCAAATCATATGAATAAATAAGGCAAAGTAAAACTGAAAATTAGATCAAACGAATAACGAAAAAGTTCGGAAGATCAAAAAGAAATAAAAGGAGATCAAAAGATGAAAATAGCAGTTTATGGAAAAGGCGGAATTGGTAAATCAACGACTAGTTGTAATATTTCAATTGCCCTAGCCAGACGTGGTGAAAAAGTGTTACAAATTGGATGTGATCCCAAACATGATAGTACTTTTACTCTGACAGGATTTTTGATACCTACAATTATAGATACTTTGCAGTCCAAGGATTATCATTATGAGGATATTTGGTCCGAAGATGTAATCCATAAGGGTTATGGAGGGGTAGATTGTGTGGAAGCTGGGGGGCCACCCGCAGGAGCTGGATGTGGGGGATATGTGGTAGGGGAGACTGTGAAATTGTTAAAAGAACTAAATGCATTTTACGAATATGATATTATATTATTTGATGTATTAGGCGATGTGGTTTGTGGAGGTTTTGCTGCTCCGTTGAACTATGCAGACTACTGTGTCATTATTACAGATAATGGATTTGACGCATTATTTGCAGCTAATCGTATTACTGCCTCTATCAGGGAAAAAGCTCGTACACATCCACTGCGATTAGCAGGCTTGGTTGGAAATCGTACATCTAAAAGAGATCTTATAAATAAATATGTAGAAGCCTGCCCAATGCCCGTAATAGAAGTGTTACCTCTTATTGAAGATATTCGAGTTTCGAGAGTCAAGGGGAAAACCTTATTTGAAATGGTTGGATCCGAACCATCTCTTAACTATGTGTGTGAATATTATTTAGATATAGCAGATCAAATATTGTCCCAACCAGAAGGTATTGTACCAAAGGATATTCCAGATCGGGAATTATTCAGTTTACTCTCTGACCTTTATCTCAATCCTATTGATGAGGGTAGACATCAAAATAATAAGGAAAATTTACTTGGATTTACGACGATTTAATTAACATAGTTAATAGTTATAATCATTTATGTCAGTGAAAATTTATGAAACTCTCACTGTCGAATGTGAGACAGGTAATTATCATACTTTTTGTCCAATTAGCTGTGTATCTTGGTTATATCAAAAGATTGAAGACAGTTTCTTTTTAGTTGTGGGCACAAAGACATGTGGTTATTTTTTGCAAAATGCACTTGGAGTTATGATTTTTGCAGAACCCCGATATGCAATGGCAGAATTGGAAGAAGGAGATATCTCGGCTCAATTGAATGATTATGAAGGATTAAAAAGACTTTGTCTTCGAATAAGAAAAGATAGAGATCCCAGCGTCATCATATGGATAGGTACTTGTACTACAGAAATAATCAAAATGGATTTGGAAGGTATGGCTCCCAAATTAGAATGGGAAATTGGAATCCCAATTTTAGTGGCAAGAGCGAATGGACTGGATTATGCTTTTACTCAAGGAGAAGATACTGTGTTAGCTGCGATGGCACATCGTTGTCCAGAACCGGAATTATCCGTTCGTGAACGAAAAGAAATTATACAAAATTTATTCTCTTTTCATTCTAGAAAAAAAGAGGAATTGGCCGAATATGCAAATCATCCTTCCTTAGTTCTTTTTGGATCTTTGCCATCCAATGTGGCTTCTCAACTCAATCTAGAATTAAAACGTCAATCCATCAAGGTATCAGGTTGGTTACCTGCTCAAAGATATACTGATCTTCCATCATTAGGTGATGGAATTTATGTTTGTGGTGTTAACCCATTTTTGAGTCGGACAGCGACAACTTTGATAAGACGCGAAAAATGTGAATTAATTGGAGCTCCTTTTCCTATCGGTCCGGACGGAACGCGTGCTTGGATTGAAAAGATTTGTCCTGTATTGGGTGTTGAGACCCAAGGTCTGGAGGAAAGGGAAGAACGGATATGGGATAGTTTAAAGGATTATCTTGATTTGGTACGTGGGAAATCTGTCTTTTTCATGGGAGATAATCTGCTAGAAGTATCTCTAGCAAGATTCTTAATCAGATGTGGAATGATCGTTTATGAAATTGGTATTCCATATATGGATAAACGATACCAAGCTGCTGAATTATCACTTTTACAAGATACATGTATAAAGATGTGTGTACCAATACCACGAATTGTAGAGAAACCGGATAATTCGAATCAAATACGACGTATACGCGAATTACAACCCGACTTAGCTATCACTGGAATGGCTCATGCTAACCCATTAGAGGCAAGAGGAATTAGTACTAAATGGTCAGTTGAATTTACCTTTGCCCAGATTCATGGGTTTGCCAATGCAAGAGATGTACTTGAATTGGTTACCCGACCCCTACGACGTCAGAAAAATTTAGAAGACTTGGATCGGACCACCTTAGTGAGAAAAAACAATAAGTTTGCAATATCCCAGTAATTCTAAATCAAATTATTTGAGATAATTTCATCTATCTAATTTGATTTAGATTCTCGAAACATATATATCATATATAATATATGAATAGATTTTGTTTGTGAGATAAAGATCGAAATTGAGATAAATTCTGCTATTTTGAATGAAATTCGTGGATGTGAACGATAAATAATAAATATCGATTTTGATTTCTTTCTATGGGAGATAGAAGAAATGATTTTTAATAATAATTTCACTATCTCCCATACTTCTATGGGAGATAGAAGAATAATATTTATAATTATAATGTCCACCACAGATGGATGTAGAAAAAAATTATAATAGTATATAACATATAGCGAGATATCATATTAGAGATAGATATCATATTAGAGATAGATATCATATTAGAGATAAAAAAGGTTATCCTCAAATAGGATTTGAACCTACGACTAATCGGTTAACAGCGACAGTTCTACCACTGAGCTACTGAGGAACAACGAAGGTTTAAAGGTTCTTTGAACCGACCTATGACAAATAACGATTGGAAAACTAAATGCAAAAAATGATTTGAGACTCGCGGAACACCCAGCCTTCCTATGTATATTGTAGGCCATATTAATAAAAGGTTATGATAGCAATCCCCCTGTTTATTCCGGAAAGCTTCCGGGACAAGGGGTGATGTCGGTCAACCACCACCAACAAGATAATTCATCTTGACACAGAAACTATAATTGTTTATAGTTGAACTTAGATAGATAGATAGAGATAATTCATCTTGACACAGAAACTATAATTGTTTATAATTGAACTTAGATAGATAGATAGAGATAATTCATCTTTACATAGAAAATTGTATAATGATACGTAGATAGAGGATATTTTCAATATAATACTATTCTTATTCTTATTGACACATAATTAGATATTAATACATCTATAGATATATTTCTCTCTAATATGAGTTAAACAACAACCTAGTTAAAGGGAGGTAATGACCATGATTGTTAAAAACAGTTTCAATATAATTTTAACCATGATATCATCCTGGTTAAAAACGTTTAGTCCGATGGTAATATTTGGTTTTTATTATGGGTTCTTGACGACCTTGCCGATGGGTCCGGCTCAACTATACTTCTTGAGGTCTCTACTCATACAAGAAAACAATATTGATAGTAATAATAGAATAATTCCTACGGGAAAAATTATTCTAAGCGGTTCTTTTGTAGGCCAAGTTCTAATCTTCTCATCCATTTACCTTTGTCCTATTTATGCAGCATTATGTAAACCTCATGCAATGGCTCTAATGTTTACAACAATCATGTTTTTTATTTTTATTAAAATACTATTTTCCGATTTAATCGTCCCGTCAATCAACGATTTGTTTCCTTGGATCAACAATCCAGGAATAGAGTTTTTTATTGGAGTAATTCTCCAATTGGTGAATCCTGCTCTTTTCAGCAAGTCTATTTATACCAGACTGGTAAACCTCATGCTATTTCGGTATAGTGGGAGCCTTTTGTTTTTGTTAAGTATTGTCGCCGGATGGTTAAGTGGACAGCTTCTATTCATCAAAGTTACAAAAGTCTTTTGTTCACGTGTGGAATGTGATTCACCTTTGAGATTTGTAGCAAGAAAACGGCATATTGCTATAACTTTCCAAATTATTTTCTTTGGTTACTTTGTACTCATGTGTTATGGCAGAACCCCAGCCCATTTAATTACTAAATGGGTTGACGAGAGGGCCTTGATTCGAGGTCCTCAAGAAGAGGAAGACGACGAAAATACAAAGCAACTGGATGTTAATAAAAAAATGGAAAAGAAAAAAGAGAAAAAGAAAAAAGAGAAAAAGAAAAAAGAGAAAGAGAAAAAAGAAGCCGCTTTGAATACAACGAACAAAGATTCAGATTCAACGTTATCCAAAATATTATGTAAACCGTGGCCCACAATATTTTTTGATTATCGCCGATTCAATCAGCCGTTACGGTATGTAGGTGTCGGTGATTTAATTCTTCGCGGTCCTGTGAAGAGCGAAGTCGCTCAGTATTTTTTCGATGTTTGTCTCAGTGATGGGCGCCAAAGAATTTCTTTCACAGCTCTACCCAGTATGTCTTTCCTTGCGAAAATGGTCGACTTAGGAAGTCGAAGTTCTTTCACAAATCAGGATCCTCTTGATATTTTTGATAGATGGATAGTTACCAAAAAAGAAAGAAGGAATTACTTAGGTAAAGAGCTTGAAGACCGAGTTAAAGCTCTAAGTAATGGATTTCCTGTTGGAAATATGCTAGAAAAAAGAGTGAGATTTTCGAGAACCAAAAGTGGAGAGTGCCTTCCAGAAATACATGATCCTTTACTGAGCGGGCCATTCCGTGGGGTCATGAATCAATTTCAATCGCCATGGCTGTTACCTCCAGAGGATGGCGATTCTGTCTCTACCAAGGGATTTGAAAAAAATCAAAAATCGAAGAACGATCATTCTACCAAGGGATTTCGGTGTTGTTCGATCGTTCGATTGGAAAATAAGAATAAAGTCGTTCGAGCGAAAAATAATAAATTGCAAATTATTATCAAATGGTGGCTCGATAAAATCCGTATATTCTTGTTAGAGGAACAAGAAACAAGAACATTTTTGGATGAGGTGACATTTAAAGAAATGTCAAAAACATTTGACAATATCTATCCGAAAGATTCGTTGGAATATATATTGAAAATATTGGCCCCAGCAGATGTAGATATCGAAACGGAAATCGCTTCTTGTGATAAAAAAATATATACTAACTATTTGTTGAATATTTTCCTTCAAACCACGGGTACGAAATGGGAATTGCTTCTTAGTGTCCTTCCTACGAAACAGGCTTTGCTTTATGAGCAATTTTTTTTAATGAAATCGACAGAATTCCCATCATCTCTGATATCTATGGATGTCAAAGATATTCCTAAAGAGATTTGTAAAGAACATCTGTTTTTTGAAGATAAAAACAGTCAGTATAAAGATATTACTGATAAAAATATTCCTGATGAAGATTTTTATTATCAAGATTTTTTTGTCCTTTATGAGAAATTCATTACATTCAGGGATAATTTCATTTTTAATGATCATGAACCTCGAATTCGAGATTTTAGTAAAATTATTGTGCCTACATGGCCCAGCCTACTACTATCGGGCGTATACGATAGTATGAATGTCAAAGATTCCCTCGAGATTCGTCCAAAAAAAGCTCGAAATATGATAACTATAAAACCCTTTGAAAAAATTGAAGAAGAACGAGAACAAAAGGAAAGGGAAGAACAGAATAGAAAAGGAATTTTAAACTTTGACTTCTTAAAACGGTTCAAAGAAAAAGTTGAAGAAGAAGCTGAAGAAGCTGAAGAAGCTGAAGAAGAAGGAGCGGAAGAAGAAGGAGCGGAAGAAGAAGGAGCGGAAGAAGATGATGATGACCCGATGTCAAAAGATATACATGTATTTAGTTATCCGCACGAAGGAGATTTTCGTCGGCTCCTAGTCAAAGGAGCCCTACGTTTTCAAAGACGTAAAGTTTCATTGTTGAACTGTTGGACAGCGAAACCACAGTCGAGTCTCTTTGAGAGACTAAAGGAGATGACTAAAACAAGACGTCACAAACCCAAACCTAAAGAGCGGACGAAGATTTCTTTTTCAAAAATTGCAAAATCCTACGAAAAAAAACAAAAAATAAAAGAAACAAATCGCCGTGCGAGACAGCAGGGATTCGATTGGGAAGTCCTTCACTATGTAAGAGCTATTATATTATTTTCTCACTCATATCTTAGAAAACGATTCTATTTACCTTCATTGATAATAGCCAAAAATATTGGCCGTGCTTTATTATTTCAGGTCCCCGAATGGGAGCAGGATTGGGAAAACTTGAGTAAAGAAATGCATATGAAATGCAATTATGATGGATATGAATTGACAGACCCAGACATACCTACAAACTGGTTGAAAGACTATGTGAAAGAAGGGGTTCAAATCAAGATTCTATATCCCTTTCGCTTGAGACCTTGGTATGAATCTAATCCCCAATCTTATGATACTGAAGACAAAACTAGTTTCTTAACCATGTACGGAACAGAAACTGAATTACCTTTCGGTAATCCAACAAAAGTGCCTTCTTTTTGGAAACCTATTGGCCAATGGATTTGGGATTCCATTGTCCAACGGATAAATTCCGTTATCCAATGGATGAAACCTATTGGCCAATGGATAAAACCTATTATCCAATGGATGAAACCTATTGGCCAATGGATGAAATCTATCGGCCAATGGATGAAACCTATTAGCCAATGGATGAAATCTATCGGCCAATGGATGAAACCTATTAGCCAATGGATGAAACCTATTGGCCAATGGATAGCATTGATTCGCTCCAGAATAACAAAAGTAGAGATGAACAAATCCGAACTTAGACCAGATACTGGAAGTACAGAAAATCTTAAAATGAATGACCGGATCCCTGTACTGATTCGGACTAGGCGTACGCCTAATGTGAAATTCTCTATAGAAGTGGTACAGGATCCACTGGACCCATTTCTAACTGAGATCAAACCAGATATGGATCTGGAAGATCCATATGATTGGACAACCACAATGAATGATCGGATCAAACAGATGAATAAAGAATATCTGTTGAACTTAGAGATTTGCAAGAATTTGCAAACTGATTTAAAAAAAAAAATGGATCAACCTTCTTCTGACATAGGATTCAGATTGAAAAAGGAATTGGCTCGAATCAAAATTTGGCTTTTTATTTTCCGAAAGAAAAGCGTTCGATTCATTAGGAAATTGCCATATTTTATGAAGGTTTTTTTTGTAAGAATGAAACTAAATGTTATTGATCTGAAACTAGGTGTTATTCATCTCATCGAGTCAAATTTACACCTTTTAATTCAATTAAGGAGGAATATTGCAGCAATTAGAAGAATATTCATTACGAATAAAAATAGAATTCTAAACCCAATTACCAAAAAAAACCAAGATTTAAAAAAAATTTCCCAAGCATATGTATTTCACAAGATATGGCAACAAATAAGGGCCATGAAAGGGTCTTATGCGAAGGATTTACTACAATCCAGAACCTCATCTCCTTTAATCAAAAAGGATGTCAAAGAATTCTTAGATATACAAGGAATATTGGATTCTAAAGAGCCTCAAGATTTGAGGGTAAAAGATTGGAAACAATGGTTAAAATGGTGCGCTGGGTACAGAATAGCACCACAGAAAAGGAAAAAAGTAATCGGTAACCGATTGGGATGGAGTCAATTTGCATCTTTTTTGGGAGACAATCAATTTGCGTCTTTTCTGGGACGACTCCAGAAAAGGATCAAACGTCACAGATATGATCTTTTAGCCTATAGTTATCTGAATTATATGAAAGAGGATACTAACGGACCCGCCGTTCAATATATACCAGAACCAAATCATCAAGCTATTACCAATTTGAAAAAAACCGTAAAGGATTCCGATTACTCCAAAAATAGGAAGGATTCCGATTACTCCAAAAATAGGAAAAATTCCGATTACTCAACAACTAAAAAGAATTACTATTACAAATTTCAATTTTGGCTTTTCCCAGACATTAGAAAAAAAGTAAAAAATGTAGAAAAACTTGATGACCTTTTTCCTCCGGATATACTCCTAAGATGTCTTAAAGAAATCTCTAACTTTGAAGAGTTAAAAATACCAGAGGACTTTGATATTGATGCTTATGTGATGGAAAGTATTAAAAAGAGAGAAGAAGAAAAACAAAAAAAACTAGCAGAAGAACAAAGAATTAAGCAAGAAAAAGAAAAGAAAAAAAAAGAGAGAGAAGAGAAAAAAGAAGAAAGAATGCGAAAACTGGAAGCAGCAACTACTCCAGAAGAAGTTAAAATAATGAAAAAGGCATTTAGGAAAGAAGATAAAGAAAAGATAAAGAAAAAAAGAGAGGATTTGAAGGAGAAAAAAAGAAAAAGGTTAGAAAAAAAACTAGCTACCCGAGCTAAAAAACGGGTAGATCGACGAGCTGAACGAGCTCAAAAAGAAAAAGATCGACGAGCTCGAAAACTTAAAAATATAAAAAATAGAGATTTTCTAGTTCGAGACTTTTTTAATCTTTATTGCAAAAAAATAAGCGATGAGGATGAAACATTCCGAATAGATACAAAAAACAAAATTTTTAAACTAGATGCTGAAAAACAAGCAGAAGGCGACAAAAAGGGATGGGATGAAGTTCAATTTCGATTGGATTTGGGATCGGATAATGAAGAAGAACAAACCGAAGAAGAAATAAAAAAACAAACAGAAGAAAAAGAAGAAATAAAAGAAGAAATCAAAGTGAATAAATTGGCGTATCGAGAAATGGCAAAAAATAGTTATAAATGGAGATTGAAGTACAAGCTGAAAGAGCTGCCACTAGCTCCTTGGCTTTCCAAATGCAAAAATGCGGCTCGTTTCTTAGACGAGAAAAAATTAGGCAGCAAGTACTATACATTGAAAGCTACTAGACCATATTTGGATAACGGAGAACTTGACTTGGAATTAGTGGAGACTATGTTGTATATGAAAAGTTGCTTCAAGGAAAACGAATTTATTAGAATTTTCGGAGATCTAACAAGACGGTCTACGCCACTTCTACCGGGATACTTTAATGACCGGTTCCTAATATATAAAATTGCAAGTTTTTTATTTAATTTAAAAAGGAAAGGGATTGATGTAAATCTTTTTGATAGATCTGTGCGATGCGGAAAAATAAAAACTATGGAGGATGAAAATGAAAACATTTCGAGTTCCCTCATTTTCGAATATATTTTGATTCCAAGACGTCGTAGAGAATTTCGAATTTTGAATCGTTTGAATCTGGAAAATAATTTAGGTGAAAGTACAGGATTTTACAATAGTAAAGACATACAGAATGACGAAGGACTCATGGAAAAAGACGAACATCTTATTATAGATACAAGACAAAAGATAAGACGTTTTCTTTGGCCTCGTTATCGATTAGAGGATCTAATTTGCATGAATAGATATTGGTGGAATACAAATGATGGGAGTCGATCTGTTATGTTGAGGGTACGTATGTATCCCAAAATAGAACATTGGGAACATGTTCAAAAAAGTTTTTCTCAAATACAAAATAGTTTTGTATCAATAAGAGAGATTCTTAAAGATCTTTTGAATCATACCAAAAGTTTCTTGGGTTTTACTCGTACAAACTCTTTGTGTACCATAACTTTAACTTCGCCCCTTCCTTTTTGTTACATCAACAACTTACCCTTTAGAAAATTAGATGAATTTCTAAGGGGGTTTACGTCTAATTTACGTAAACCTCGGGGTCTTTGGAAAAAAAAAATCCAGCACTTTATTTATATTAGAAAACGAAATATGTATATTAGAATACAAAATATTGTGTTCTTGATAATATTGCGGCTTCCAAAAGGACTAATAATGTGGCTTCCAAAAGGCCCGCGTGAAAAAATATTGGAATATCGGGTTGTAGCCAAATATATAATAGCTCTCAAACCTCTTTTTCTTCCAAAGAAGTGGTGGTTGTATCAGTATGCGTCCCTGATGAATAAGCCCCGAACAAAAGATCTTGCCCGAACAAAAGATCTTGTTGTTATTAGAATAAACAATTCTGATTATCGGAGAGGCCCTCCAAAGTGGGGAGACCCACCAAAATCTATAAAAATGTGGCCTTTAAATGATATAAAAAATTATTTTTGGGCTAAAACCAAAGGAATCTGTTACTTTATCTGGGGTAAAGTGCTATGGGGAGAGGACAACGTTCTTATAAAACATTATCACGATATCTATATCAATTCTAATAATTTGAAATATTCTCGCCTGGATCGCTTTATCCACTTCATAGATTATTATGGAGCTAAAATAAGTACCCTAGCTACAAAGCTAATGATAACTTACCTCTTCCTCTGTCAATTATTCGGGTAAGGGTAAGGTAATCCTGTTTCTATGGGAATAGACAAATAATCCATCTCCCATAGAAACCTTCGGAATGAATCAGAATATATAGACCATGAACAAAAATAAATGGGTCTCATTCTTTTTTCTTACTATAAATTAAATAAATCGCATTTGACTTCGGAAAATTTTTTTATGATCAATAATTTGTCCGTTCGTCCCTCTTTGGTTCCTAAAGAACAGAGAGGATCTGTTGAATCTCAAGTATGTTATTTAACCAGTCGAATTAAAAGACTTACTGAGCATTTGGACCTGCACAAAAGAGACTATTCGTCTCAAAGAGGTTTGTGGAAAATTGTGGGTAAACGTAAGCGACTTCTGATTTATCTGTTCAAGAGAGATAGACTTCGTTACGATAATCTAATTGGTCAACTAGATATTCGTGGGCTACGTTAATTTCGAACGAAGTTTTCAGATCCAATTAATGGTTTATTAAATTCCGGATTTTAATGAGTCGTTCTTTTGTTCTCATTGATTTCTAAAAAAACCGGAGAAGAGTTATGATTATGGTTGCTACGGAGAAAGGACCCATGATGGTAAGTATGGGTCCTCATCATCCATCAATGCATGGTGTTCTTCGACTTATTGTTACTCTAGATGGTGAAGATGTTATTGACTGTGAACCTATATTAGGTTATTTACATAGAGGGATGGAAAAAATTGCTGAGAACCGAACAATTGTACAATATCTCCCCTATGTAACACGATGGGATTATTTAGCTACTATGTTCACAGAAGCAATAACGGTTAATGCGCCAGAAAGATTGGAAAATATTCAAGTACCTAAAAGGGCTAGCTATATAAGAGTGATTATGCTAGAGTTGAGTCGTATAGCTTCTCATTTGTTATGGCTTGGACCGTTCATGGCTGATATTGGTGCGCAGACTCCTTTCTTTTATATTTTAAGAGAGAGAGAAATGATATATGATTTATTTGAAGCTGCCACGGGCATGCGAATGATGCATAATTATTTCCGTATTGGAGGAGTAGCTGTGGATTTACCCTACGGTTGGATAGACAAATGCTTAGATTTTTGCTATTACTTCTTCCCAAAAGTGACAGAATATGAAAGGCTTATTACACGCAATCCTATCTTTTTGAAACGAGTTGAGGGAGTAGGCATTATTGGTAGAGAAGAAGCAATAGATTGGAGTTTATCCGGACCTATGCTACGAGCTTCCGGAATCCAATGGGATCTTCGTAAAGTTGATCATTATGAATGTTACGATGAATTAGATTGGGAAATCCAATGGCAAAAAGAGGGAGATTCGTTAGCTCGTTATTTGCTTCGAATCGGAGAAATGAAAGAATCTATAAAAATTATTAGACAGGCCCTAGAAGTAATTCCGGGAGGGCCCTATGAGAATTTAGAGGTCCGACGTCTCAATAAGGGAAAAGATTCGCAATGGAACGATTTTGAATCTCGATTTATTAGTAAAAAACCTTCCCCTACGTTTGAGTTATCAAAACAAGAACATTATGTGAGAGTAGAAGCTCCCAAAGGAGAATTAGGAATTTTTTTAATAGGAGATGATAATATTTTTCCCTGGAGATGGAAAATCAGACCACCTGGTCTTATTAATTTGCAGATTCTTCCTCAACTGGTTAAAAGAATGAAATTGGCCGATATCATGACGATTTTGGGTAGTATAGATATCATTATGGGAGAGGTTGATCGTTAAAATGGTGATTAATATAGCGGATCTCGAAGAACAAGCAATCAATTTCTTTTCTCGATTGGGATTTCAAAAAGAGATCTCTAGTCTTATATGGATTCTAATTGACATAATTACTCTTCTATTGGGAATTACGACAGGATTATTAGTTATTGTATGGCTCGAAAGAAAAATATCTGCGGGAATACAACAACGTATTGGGCCTGAATACGCCGGTCCTTTGGGAATTATTCAAGCTTTGACGGATGGGATCAAACTACTTCTGAAAGAGGATATTCTTCCATCTAGGGGGGATAGTTGGTTATTTAGTATTGGACCAGCGGTAGTGGTCATACCTATTTTTTCAGGTTATTTAGTAATTCCCTTTGGCCGCCACATTGTTCTACTTGATCTTAGTATAGGTGTTTTTTTTTGGATCGCCATTTCAAGTATTGCTCCCCTTGGACTGCTTATAGCAGGATATGGATCAAATAATAAATATTCTTTTTCAGGTGGTCTCCGAGCTGCTGCTCAATCTATTAGTTACGAAATTCCTTTAGCTTTATGTGTTTTATCTATATCTCTACGTGTGATCCGTTGGAATATGAGATTGATTTTTCCCTTTTTTTAGGATCAAACAGGAAAAAAGAAGTGAATGGGATGAATATTTACATCCCGATCGAAAAACTAGATAGTCATATGGGTTAGATCAAACAGTTTACAAATCTGCAGTAAGATGATTGAGTCCCATCCTCCATGTACAAGAGTGAAAGCATACACAATCAGTGAAAACTGTGTACCCCAGTTCATATATTAGTCATTGGGGCCCAACAGCGGGGAGGCAAAGAAAAAAAGTATGATAGTTACTATCATACATACCGAAAATTAAGCAAAGGTAGGTGGTGAGAAACACCAAGATATAAAAAAGATTAGTGAAATAAAAAGATAAACCGATTCACAGACCAGAGATGTTTCCATAGAAATGGGATGACAATAAGGACTTGGCATTGGTAGGGATGATCAAGTAGTACTTCCCCAGAACCCCGATCTAGAATATGTTTCTATCTACTGGAAAAAGAATGGCTATCCAGAACGAATTAATCCTTTACACAGTTTTCCTCTCTCCCACAAAAAAATAGTGAAGGTTGAGATAGGTTCAAAAGCTCCTATTATTGTAGCAGACAGAATCTCATTGGTCCAATTTATGAATATTCTATTCTGGTGCTTTTTTTATTTTGGTATTGTGTTCTTTATTCCTCAATGGCCATTGAGAAGCCGTATGAAACGAAAGTTTCACGTACGGTTTTGGAATAGAGATAAGAACAGTGATGTTTCTATCGACTATAATTATCCAACAGTTCAAGTACAATTGATATAGTTGAAGCACAGTGCAGATATGGTTTTTTAGGATGGAATTTGTGGCGTCAACCTATAGGGTTTTTAGCTTTTTTCATCTCGTCTCTAGCAGAATGTGAGAGATTGCCCTTTGATCTACCAGAAGCGGAAGAAGAATTGGTAGCGGGTTATCAAACTGAATATTCGGGTATCAAATTTGGTTTATTCTACGTCGCTTCTTACCTAAATCTATTAGCTTCTTCATTCTTTGTAACAGTTCTTTACTTAGGCGGATGGAACTTATCAATTCCATTCATACCCATTCTGGAACATTTTGAATGGGATTCTATTTCTGGAATTAGCGAGGTCTTTAATATAACGATCGGGATCCTAATTCTATTAGCTAAAGCTTATCTTTTCTTATTTATTTCTATCACGGCAAGGTGGACCTTGCCTAGGATAAGAATGGACCAATTATTGGATCTTGGTTGGAAATTTCTTTTACCTATTGCTTTGGGTAATCTATTACTCACAGCTTCTTTTCAACTTATTCTATTGTGACCAGCTCTCTCTTCTGCTTCGTGAAAAGGTTCTGCATTCTGCAATACATCCAAATTTGATAGATCAAATCTATGAAGAGAAAGAATTCTCTATGAAATGATTATTTAAGGAGATTTGCCACATGTTCTCCACGGTGACTGGATTGATGAATTATAGTGAACAAGCAATACAGGCTGCGAGATACATTGGTCAAGGTTTTATGGTTACCTTATATCACATGAATCGTTTACCTATTACTATTCAATATCCCTATGAAAAATTGATCCCATCAGAACGATTTCGTGGACGGATACACTTCGAATTTGATAAATGTATTGCTTGTGAAGTATGCGTCCGTGTATGCCCGATTAATTTACCCGTTGTGGATTGGAAAGTCGGAATAGATATTGGGAAAAAACGATTGGAAAATTATAGTATTGATTTTGGAATTTGTATCTTTTGTGGGAATTGTGTCGAATATTGTCCCACAAATTGTTTGGCGATGACTGAAGAATATGAACTTTCGACCTATGATCGTCATGAATTAAATTATGATCATATTGCTTTAGGACGTTTACCAATATCGGCGACTGAAGATTTAACAATTCGCACAATTCTGAGTTCAACTTATTAACTTCACTTATAGTGTCTGAAGAAACTATGATCAAATATTCTGATTCGATCACTTCTACCAATTATTCAGATCGAGTCCGATCAAAAAGACTGAAAATTAAGATACTCTTTTAATGAACCGGGAATGAATAATCTTATTGACATTCCATTAAGAATGTCACATGTATGATTGATCGGAATCTATCATTGACCGATAGATTTATGAATCAGTGCCCATATCGAATGAAATATTCGAAGTACAAATATTATAATATCGAGTATAGCAAATAGAAAAATGAGATCACTTTTTTTTTAGTGAATGAGATGGAATAATATTCGAACTTATCGATGCACATAATGAATCGACCTGAACAGATATATAATATTCTTTTGGCTGCTCTAACGCTAAGTCTCATATTAGGAGGTCTAGGAGTAGTATTATTTACTAATATAATTTATTCTGCTCTTTCATTAGGGATAGTTCTTATTTGTATATCCCTATTCTATATTCTATTGAACGCGGATTTCGTAGCTGTTGCACAAATCCTGATCTACATAGGAGCTGTTAATATTTTGATCATATTCGCCGTTATGTTGATGAATAACCCGAAATATCCCAATTCGGTCCCCCCCTGGACCGTCGGAAATAGCATCACTTCAATAGTTTGTACGAGTCTTTTTTGTTCATTAATTACTATTATCCTGAACATATCATGGTTCGGAATATCTCTTACTCAAAAATCAGATCAAATTTTGGAACGAGATCTAACGAACAATATTCAACGTATTGGGGCTCATTTATCCACTGATTTTTTCCTTCCATTCGAACTTATTTCTATCATTCTTCTAGTTGCTCTCATAGGAGCTATTACTATAGCTCGTCGAGAAGAAACAGTTTGAAAAGTTGCAAATGAAAGCTCTCGTGTTTATTAGTAGCATAAATATGATCTTTTAGATCGCAGAGGAATCATTTCATTCCTTATATAATGGAAATCAATCAACTTAATATAACTTTTGTTTGTATCTGAAGAAGTTGAGGTATGAGGAGTTCCTCTATTATGCTCGAACATGCACTTATTTTAGGTGCTTATTTATTATCTATCGGTATTTATGGACTAATAACAAGTCGGAACATGGTTAGGGCACTTATGTGTCTTGAGCTAATACTGAATGCGGTTAATTTAAACCTAGTAACATTCTCAGATTCTTTTGATAGTAGGCAAGTAAAGGGGGACATCTTCTCGATCTTTATTACAGCTATTGCAGCTGCTGAAGCAGCTATTGGATTAGCTATTGTTCTGGCAATATATCGTAACAGAAAATCAACTCGTATCGATCAATTTAATTTGTCAAAATGGTAATATCTAGATATTCTAAATCTGTATATCTATTCCTATTCAAATAGATACTAGGCCTGTCTATATAAAAATAGATCTATATCTCTCGCTCTTTTTTTTTTTTTTTAGAAAGATCGATATAGTATTACTATCAATCAATAATAATGATTAAGAATTTAAGTCATTATCCAAATCTAACATGATTAGACCAGATTTGGTGAAATCTGGAGAGATGAAAGTTAGACAAATCTTATTAAACTGATAGAATCCGAATCTATCCATTATATCCCTGATAATACAATCATTGATTTGCTTGATAGTCATAATATATCGTTATTGGCCATATATTATATAATCTTATCCAATTAAAAACTTTTTACTACCTAATGGAGTTCTTAGGTCCAATGGCACATTCAGTAAAAATTTATGATACATGTATTGGTTGTACTCAGTGTGTACGAGCGTGTCCCACAGATGTATTAGAAATGATACCTTGGGAAGGATGTAAAGCTAAGCAAATTGCTTCTGCTCCAAGAACAGAAGACTGTGCAGGTTGTAAGAGATGCGAATCCGCTTGTCCAACGGATTTCTTAAGTGTACGTGTTTATTTATGGCATGAAACAACTCGTAGTATGGGTCTAGCTTACTGACCCATAAGCATAATAAAAAAAAATAGTTAGATCCATCCCATACATATTTTTCATTCTCCTTTTTATCTTTCACTGATCAAAACCCATACTCGACCCAAGATCTCAAGCATGGGTTTTGATATCGAAAGTCTCTTTTCTTTCCATTATGAGCAATTTACCTTGGTTAACAATAATTGTTATTTTGCCCATATCTGCGGGGTTATTAATTCCATTATTTCCCCATAGAGGGAATAAGATGATACGATGGTATACTCTAGGTATTTGCTTATTAGATCTCCTTTTAATGACCTATACATTCCGTTATCATTATCATTTTAATAATTCATTAATCCAGTTGGAAGAGGATTATAACTGGATAGATCTTATTCATTTTCATTGGAAACTGGGAATTGACGGATTTTCTATTGGACTTATTTCGTTAACGGGATTTATAACTACTTTAGCTACTTTAGCTGCTTGGCCAGTTACTCGAAATCCGCGATTGTTGCATTTCTTGATGTTGGCAATGTACAGTGGCCAATTAGGATTATTTGCTTCTCGAGATATTTTACTTTTCTTTCTCATGTGGGAGTTGGAATTAATTCCCGTTTACCTACTTTTATCCATGTGGGGGGGGAAAAGACGTCTATATTCGGCCACAAAATTTCTTTTGTATACTGCGGGTGGTTCCATTTTTATCTTAATGGGAGCTTTAAGTATGGGTCTCTATGGATCTCATGGACCCACATTCGATTTCGAAATATTAGCTAAAAAATATTATCCCATAACATTAGAAATAGTATTCTATTTAGGGTTTTTGATTGCTTATGCCATAAAATTGCCAATCTTCCCTTTACATACCTGGTTACCAGATACTCATGGGGAAGCACATTATAGTACATGTATGCTTTTGGCCGGAGTTCTATTGAAAATGGGAGGATATGGGTTGATCCGAATCAATATGGAATTGCTGCCTCATGCTCATTCTCTGTTTTCACCATGGTTGATAATAATAGGAGCGGTGCAAATTATCTATGCAGCTCTAACTTCTATGGGTCAACGCAATTTGAAAAGGAGAATAGCCTATTCATCAATATCTCATATGGGTTTTGTAATTATAGGAATTGGTTCCATGACAGATAAAGGTCTCAATGGAGCCATTTTGCAAATGATTTCGCATGGATTAATTGGTGCTGCACTTTTTTTCTTGGTAGGAACAAGTTACGATAGGATACGTACTCTTTTCCTTGACGAAATGGGAGGAATCGCTATACCAATACCTAAATTATTTACTATGTTCAGTAGCTTTTCAATGGCTTCTCTTGCATTGCCAGGAATGAGTGGTTTTGTAGCAGAATCTATCATATTTTTGGGAATAATTACTAGTAACTATTCTTCGACCTTTCGAATAATTATTACTGTAATAGCGGCAATTGGAATGATATTAACTCCTATCTATTTATTATCTATGTTACGTCGAATGTTCTATGGATATAAGGTTTTGAATGTCCCGAATCCTTATTTTAAGGATTCGGGACCACGCGAAATTTTTATTTTGATCTGTCTCTTTCTACCAATCATAGGTATTGGTCTTTACCCCGATCTAGTTCTATTTCTATATAATGATAAGGTAGAAGCTATTTTCTATCGATCATTCTATGAATCGTAAATTTTTTTTGAATTAAATAGAGAGAATTGCTCTCTAGTTCGAGTTATTTCAAGTAGTGATTTTATACGATTCTATAATCACCCTTTGAAATAACTTGGACGAACTACCTATTGATCTCACTTCTCAATAACATAGAATGACTGTATTAAATCTATCCTACGCGAATTCATCTAATTTATTGTTCTATGCTAAATCAACCATCCATAGCTATGTAAACCTATTCCTAATAGATCAACCCCCAAATAGCAGATCCAAACTATTAAAAATCCTAGAGAAGCCACAATTGCCGGTTTCTCACCTTGCCAACCCCTGTTGATTCTAGTATGTAGATAAATTGCAAATATGGTCCAAGTAATTAATGCCCAAGTCTCTTTTGGATCCCAGCTCCAATAAGATCCCCAAGCTTCATTGGCCCATACTGCCCCAGAAAGAATACCTATAGTTAAAAGGGAAAATCCTAGACCAATAGCACGATAACTCCAATTATCTAATTGGATAGTCAATTTAAATTTACGATAATTGCTAAATGGAAAGCAAAAAGGATCTATCAAATCCTTTTTTTCTTGGTCATATAAATACCAATTTTTATTGGGAAGGAAGGATCGTAAAAAGGAATTGTCCACACTAAAAAGAATTTTTCGATTTATTCGGAACGTAATGATCAAAAAAGCTATTGATGATAGGGATCCACATAAAAGAGTTGCATAGCTGAGCAATATCATACTTACATGCATCATTAACCAATGAGATTGTAAAGCGGGTACTAACATTGCAGATTGCTGCATTTTATCTGGAAGACCTAAAGTAGCAAAACCATGAGTTAACATAGCACTTGGCGCAGTGATTGCACCTAACCACCAAGCATCCTGGCCCCGTACTTCTATAACTATATGAATCATGGAAGAAATCCATGACAGGAACATGAATGACTCATACAAATTACTTAACGGTAAATGTCCCGAATAGAGCGAACGAGTAACTAATACTCCCGTTATACAAATAAACGTCACTATCATGCCCTTTCCTCCCGAACTACTTAGTTCTTCACTTTGATAAACTAAGTTTCCCCAATAAATGAGAGTGACAACAAAAGTAAGAGAAAAAGAGACATGAGCTGATATATGTTCTAGAGTGATGAATATCATAATAAACCCATTTCTTCATTTCTTAATTTGATTTTGAATAGGATCGATGACAAAAAAATCAAATCGATTGATATGTCATCAAGCATATCGACATAGATCGAACAGTGGTAGTAATTTACTATATAGGTATTACTATACCTAATCTATGGGGATTCTATAGGGAAGGGATTGAATCCCTGGTATCTTATTACCAAGAATGCCGCCACTCGGATTCGAACCGAGATGCTCTAGCACTGCTTCCTAAGAGCAGCGTGTCTACCAATTTCACCATGGCGGCTTGGTATTGTCTAGTCACTAGATTAGACTATTTTTCCGAGATTGTCAATGGAAATATGTATAAAAGAGTAATTGTTATCAGAAATGTCCAAATGTCAGTTCGGACATTGAATATTAAATGTTATGTTGGTTGTTTTAACGGAGCATGGCGCAGTTTGGTAGCGTGCCATCTTGGGGTGATGGAGGTCGCAGGTTCAAATCCTGTTGCTCCGAAACGAACGGTAAACAAAATTGTATGGATTTAATACGTTCTGCCATTGAACAAATATATAACTAAAAAACTAAAAATGATCTCAATGAAATAATAATAACTACTAGATTTTGAACATGGAAGAACGAGAAAGGAGAAGGGTTTTATATTATGACTTTGTCATCGTAATGATTCATTCGGTCGAAAAATAACAACAATATTGTTGCATAGATAAAAAAAAAATAATAGGATAAATTTAATTCAATATCTTTCCTATTCTTATTTGATCAATTGTCTGCGCAATTGGACTTTAGAGATTGCGATGTGAATAGGAAGGTAGATATCCCATCCCCATAATCTTATTTATAAAATAGCAAGAATATAACAGGCTAGCTAATCCTTTTAGTTAAGCTACTGAAATGGGGTTGAATCATTTCATTTGATTATAATCATGTCTCTATGCCTGTCTAAAATGGTCTTGGCATTACATGATGTATCACAATAGAGATACAAAGAATATAGCTGTGAGTCGTCTTAAATAATTTAAGCACTCCTTTCGATCTGACCATAAAGGAAAGAATGAATGATTTCATACCTAATCACGAAGGATGAATCGGTTAATCTGGAACTAAAAACTACAAATGATAGATGCATCATCGGAGCGATGCTCTAATGATGCATCTATCAGACCGAAATAAACAAGCGATTCTACGATTAAATACCTGATGATTCATTCCATAGGTTATGTGGTTACTATGTTTCAATCAAGTTTCTTTTCGGCATAGCTAGAATGAAATTTTCATAAAATATAGCTACCAGCAACATGTAATGGCGGAGTTGATCCGGGATTCTTAAAAAGAATAATACACTTTTATCTTTTTCCAGTGGGGAAAGGAAAAAAGGATGGAGGAATGGTTGATAAACCCCCCATCTTCAAAATTGGTCGGAGAGAACGGCTGTAGTAGAACTAATTTATGACCGTGTCCCTTTTGCCCGACTATCAAGTATCTCTACCTCGAAGAGAAAAAAGGTTCCCATCGCTGTTCTCCAGAGTCTTAGAGGGTGTATTGCTGGTGTTACGCATCCTCCAATTCATTGCTGGATCTATATTTTATTTGGATGAGCCAGAGGACTCATCCTCTGCTGTGGAAGAAAAGCCCTTGGCTGATCTAGAAAGCGAAAGCTCAGGAAAATGCTTTAAATCACCATTAACTAAAGAAAAAGATTTTGCTGCGGCCCGATATGCTTTTCCCTTCCAAACATTGTTACGAATTTTTTTTTTAGATTTAGAGGTACGCTTCTTTGGAACTGCCATAATGAATAATAATTAGTTTAAATTCATTTATCTAATTCGATGTGAAGGACATGTATTTACTTAGCAATACGATATACTTGTTTATAAAGTAAAGAAACTTTAATAAAGATCTAACTCCCTCAATTATTTATTACTCACCTTCTTTTGGTGAATCCGTTCCCACCCCCACCCATATTTTTACAAATGGGTGGAATCTATTACAAATCAAATCCAAATTGAACAATGTATTTATTGTTAATTGTATTTGCGCCTTGTTGTTCTTCTAGAACGCATCTTATAAATGATCATTTCATCTTTGAAATAGTATAAATATAGATATAATATTTATTATTTTCCTAACTCTCGCATTTTTTTAGCGGAAATGTACCGGATTAGTAGTAGGAGATCCACGACACAAATCAGTAATACTTGATTGCTGAATCAATTTTTTTTATGAATTTGACCATCTGATCCTAATTATGGTGCGGAGTGACGGATATTAAAAAAAAAAAAAAAACTAATTGCTTCGATCAATTTGAAGTTGTTAACTTTTCGTTTCAATTCTTATGTATACACTCATGAATTTTGAGTTGATGGAAAGCAACTATGTAATTATTAACAAATTCAATCATTTACTATCCTAGGAAATGGATAATAAAGGTATTCAGTCTCCCTTATTAGTTTAATTCTTGTTAAGCTCCATTATAAATACTACTATTCATCTGCAGTATAAGAATTTTTTCAAATTGTATCTTTGATTAATCAAACTAGTTTATATGAAATCATTAATATAAATGTGTGTGTACACAACTATCTTTATATCTGAGTACCTAGACTGAAAACTAGGTACTATAGTTCCTTCTTGCCCATCTGACAAATATTTGATTAGTATCAGTATTTGATCGGTTCAAATCTGGTATTTGCATAAAATAGATGAAAAAAGATCAAAGGGATATGAAATTCTCTTTAGGATCTAGTGGATTAGAAACCAAGAATGTGTAATATAAAAATATTTCGAATGAATAATGATTTGATCTTCTTATGGAATTTCTATATAAATATGCTCGGATCGTGCCTTTCCTTCCGCTTTCAGCTTCTATACCAATCGGATTAGGATCCTTATTTTTTCCGGGGACAACTAAGAGTCTTCGTCGTACATGGGCTCTTATTAGCATTTTTCTGCTAAGCATAGCTATGTTTATTTCTTTCAATCTGTTCTTGCAACAAATTACCGGCGGTCCCATCCATCGATATTTCTGGTCCTGGATCATCAATAAGAAGTTTTCGTTAGAGTTGGGCTATTTGATTGATCCACTTACTTCTATTATGTTAGTTTTAGTTACAACAGTTGGAACCATGGTTATGATCTATAGTGATCATTATATGTCTCATGATAAAACGTATGCGAGGTTTTTTGCTTATCTCAATTTTTTCAATGCTTCTATGTTGGGACTAGTTATTAGTCCCAATTTAATACAAATATATTTTTTTTGGGAATTAGTGGGAATGTGTTCCTATTTATTGATAGGTTTCTGGTTTACGCGACCCAGTGCAGCTAATGCTTGTCAAAAAGCATTTATAACTAACCGTACGGGGGATTTTGGACTCTTATTAGGAATCTTAGGTTTTTATTGGGTCACGGGTAGTTTCGAATTTCAATATTTGTACGAAAAATTAAATGAATTGATTGCCGTTTATGGGGTTCGTTCATTCTTTATTACTTCGTGTGCTTTTCTATTATTTTCAGGTCCAGTAGCCAAATCTGCACAATTCCCACTTCATGTATGGTTACCTGATGCTATGGAAGGACCTACTCCTATTTCAGCTCTTATACATGCCGCTACTATGGTAGCAGCAGGAATTTTTCTTGTAGCTCGATTGTTTCCCCTTTTCAGAGCTCTACCTTTAATAATGAATCTTATCTCTTGGATAGGTGGAATAACAGCTCTATTGGGAGCTACTATGGCTCTCGCTCAAAAAGATCTTAAAAAAGGCTTGGCTTATTCCACTATGTCTCAATTAGGTTATATGATGTTAGCTCTAGGTATAGATTCCTATCAAATCGCTTTGTTCCATTTGATTACACATGCTTATTCTAAGGCATTATTGTTCCTAGGATCTGGATCAGTGATCCATTCCATGGAACCCATTGTTGGATATTGTCCTGGTAAAAGTCAGAATATGGCTCTTATGGGTGGTTTGAGGAAATATATGCCAATTACAGGAATTACTTTTCTTTTAGGGACACTTTCTCTTTCTGGTATTCCACCTTTTGCTTGTTTTTGGTCCAAAGACCAAATTCTTAGTGATAGTAAGTTATATTCCCCCATTTTCGGGGGGATAACTTGGTTTACAGCAGGGTTAACTGCCTTTTATATGTTTCGTATGTATTTACTTACTTTTGAAGGGGACTTCCGTATAAATTTAGTTAATTTATATAACAACCATAATACATTATATTCGACTTCTATGTGGGGAGAGGAAGAATCCAGGACATTCAGTAGAACGAGAGTTGAGTCTATGTCGAATCAAATTACAGGAAGGAATAACTCCTTCGCCAAAGAAGGATTTCAAATTTTGAATAAGATGGAAGGATTTTCAAAAAAGAACAGAGGGTTAGTTGTCACTTATCCTTTCTTCCATAAAGGATATTTTGCATATCCGAAAGAATCGGGCAAGGCAATGCTATTCCCTTTAGCTGTATTGGGAATATTTACTCTGTTTGTTGGATTGATAGGAGTTCCTTTTTTCCGAGGCGGAATGAGTTACGATATATTATCTCAATGGTTTACTTCATCGATGAACCATTTCGATGAGAACCATCCGGAGAATTGGTCCGAATCTTTCACAGATGCAACCCCCTCAGTTGTTATAGCATTTCCTGGTATATTCATGGCCTATATTCTATATAGACCTATTCACTTCTTATCACAGGATGTATATCCTCCTCAGATGAGGAGTATCTCGGACCAATCGATTAATATTATATATAATTGGTCATATCATCGAGCTTATATAGACCTATATTATGATATAATCTTGACTAAAGGTGTACGAGGATTAGCTGAAACAAGTCATTCATTTGATCAATGGGCAATTGATGGAATTCCAAATGGAGTAGGTATTTTAGGTCTTTTTGTAGGAGAGGGAATGAGATGTCTAGGAGGGGGACGTATATCTTCCTATATATTTGTGTCTTTATTCTGTATATTAATGTCTATATTAATATATTATTATTCATTTTAATAATGAATATTTATATTCCATCCATATAAGAAATAAATTGATCCATTATCAGATTTATCCTCTTGTGTCCATAAGACAATTCTATCCTTTTTATATCGTTTAGTTCCCTGGATTCATCAATTATTTGTCAATGCTGAAAAAGTATTGACAAATAGTGATTGATCTGGCGAAGGGAGCAATTCTAAATTCTATTCACGAATTGCAGTTCTACAGCGCAACCATGTCCGTATTGTTAAACTCAATAAGCGGTTCGGAAAGACAGGTAAAGAGGGTTAGTTGATTACCTGCTAGCTTTAAGCATAAGAGAAAAAACCAGGGATAGAGAGGTCTTTGTTGCCCTTTGGCAGAGGGGGCATACTTAGCTCACTGGCAGATCTGCAGCCAGCACCGTATCAATTTATCAATATGCATATTGGGGGGGCAGTAAAAATGATTGTGTTGGTGGTGGTTGACCGCCACCACCCCAAGCTTTCCGGAATAAACAAGGGGATTGCTATCATGACCTTTTATACCTATAATATAGCCTAGAATATACATAGGAAGGCGGGGTGTTCCACGAGTCTCGAATCATTTTTTGCATTTTTTTTTTAAATCGTTACTTGTCATAGGTCGGTTCAAAGAACCTTTAAACCTTCGTTGTTCCTCAGTAGCTCAGTGGTAGAGCGGTCGGCTGTTAACCGATTGGTCGTAGGTTCAAATCCTATTTGAGGAGAACCCTTTTTTCTCCAGGGCTTGTTTTGAACACTTAGCTACTCCCCTGTCTTTTTTTCCTTTTTTTGTTGATGAACAAATAGAATTTAATTGCTAAAAAAGATCGGACCGTAAAAAGAGGAAAAATATGTCTGATTTAGACAGCTGAATTGGACTAAATCTCTATTCGCTCTGACACATTATGTCAGAACAACTATTGATTACTTATCATCAATAGTAATTCGATCTCAGCAATACTGTTAATATCCCGGTGTAGATTGAGAATAATCT